ATTTTTATTATTATAATAGTTGAAAGCAGTACAACTTTAATAAGAACTACTAGGGGTTTTCCTGTTTCCGGAGGGGTTTTCAGGAGTATTAGACGCCTAAAAAGTTTTGGGGGGTAGGGGGGTTTTACGTGTCAAAACCCAGGGTCGTAAAGGATAACTTCCTATTGATAAAGCTCTTGTTATGTTCTTGAGATATCTTTATGCAAGTCTTATGTAATGTCTTTTAACACTCCACCTTATTACTTGCTTGACGCGAAAGATATACTACCTTGTCAGCTAACTCCGTGTGCACTCTGAAAAGCCAGATGAAGGGAAAAGGTTAACCAGCTGCCCGCGCAGAGAGAACGCTCGGCATGGTGGGCTCTCGGAGTTGTACTTCGTCAATTGCACAACTTATGTAAGCGTCGATGAAAGTGGGAGGAATAACATCAAGTTTAGGCCCTGAAGTAGGAACCAAATGCCAGGAATAGTGCATGTTGTGAAACCCCCACGAATAATTGTCCCTCACCTTCATTCATTATTGACTTTCTGACAATCAACCGATGCAATTCTTCTACTACATCCAGTTTTTGAGGTGTGACGAGATTTGGAGTAAACGTATAACTTGACTCATGATTGTTTAGATAGGTCTTAAGTTTCGCCCGTCCTTGGTTGATTTTTATGTTATCTATTTCTTAGTTGCTTTGCGTATACTTTGATTAATGGTGGTATATGAGGGTGTTAATCCTAGATATGTTGATTAACATACTTGTACTTGAATACCCATGAATTGGTTAATATAAATGAATGGTTATTATACATATGTCATTATAGTACATGGGGCGGAGAGTAGTTTAGTTTAGAATCCTGGCTTTGGGGGTCAGGGGTGGGAGTTTGAATCTCCTCTCTCTGAGCAGAAGGGGGGAATTTAACCTCCGGCATCCGGTTTACAAGACCGGCGCTCTGATGCTGAGCTACTTATGCATTTTCATTCAAGTATATTATTTTCTACTATTGCTGCTCCTGGATACAGGATTAGGAATAAAGAGAAGTAAAGTACAGATGCAATTTGTCCAATAGCGATGAATGGATGTTCGACGGGTATGCCGCCGATTCAGGTGAGAATTATTACGTCTGCGATTAGGGTTCAAAATAGAAATTGTGTGAGGGGTCGAAATGTTAACCCTTGCTGTTTGGATGAATGAAGGATTGGGACTACCATTAGAATTAAGATTGAGGCAAGGAGGGCAAGAACGCCTCCTAGCTTATTTGGGATTGATCGAAGGATAGCATAGGCAAACAAGAAATATCACTCAGGCTTGATGTGGGGAGGGGTGACTAGTGGATTAGCAGGGGTAAAATTGTCGGGGTCGCCTAGAAGATTAGGAGCAAATAGTGCTAGGGATGTAAGGGCAATTAGTAGGGCTGCGAAGCCAAGGAGGTCTTTATAAGAAAAGTAGGGGTGAAAGGAGATTTTGTCAGCGTCTGAGTTCAGGCCAAGAGGGTTATTAGAGCCTGTCTGGTGAAGGAAAAGAAGGTGAACAAGTGTGGCGCCAGCAATGACAAATGGGAATAAGAAGTGAAAGGCAAAGAAACGTGTTAAGGTGGCGTTGTCAACGGAAAAGCCCCCTCAAATTCATTGAACTAATGAGTTGCCAACGTATGGGACGGCTGAAAGTAGGTTGGTAATAATGGTGGCTCCTCAGAAGGACATTTGTCCTCATGGAAGGACATAACCAACGAAGGCTGTTATTATGACTAAAAGTAGAAGAATCACTCCAATGTTTCAGGTTTCTTTGTATAGGTAAGAGCCATAGTAAAGTCCTCGGCCGATATGCATATAGATACAGATGAAGAAAAAGGATGCGCCATTGGCATGGAGGTTTCGAATTAGTCAACCGTAATTTACATCTCGGCAGATATGTCCGACGGAGGAAAAAGCTGTAGCAATATCGGAAGTGTAGTGTATTGCAAGGAAAAGCCCAGTGAGAATTTGGATAATTAAGCAAAGTCCAAGGAGGGAACCAAAGTTTCATCATACTGAAATATTTGAGGGGGCGGGGAGGTCGACTAGTGCATTGTTAGCGATTTTTAGTAGGGGGTGCGTTTTTCGTAGGCTTGCCATTATATGTTCCTGTAGTTGAATTTACAACGATGGTTTTTCAAGTCGTTAGTCCTGGTTAAAGTCCTGGGAGGAATTATGACCTATGTTATATCTTTATTTTTGTTAGCGATGGTTTTAGTAGGGGGTGCTGTTTCTTCCGGCCCTTCCCCCTTCTTTGCTGCTTTAGGCTTGGTTATGGTGGCAGGCATGGGGTGTGGGGTATTAGTTAGCCATGGGGGCCCCTTTTTATCTTTGGTTTTATTTCTTATTTATTTGGGTGGAATATTAGTTGTTTTTGCGTATTCTGCAGCTTTGGCTGCTGAGCCTTTTCCAGAAGGGTGGGGGAGTCGTCAGGTTGGGGTTTATATAATTTTTTATGCGCTGGGGGTTGGACTAATATCAAATATATTTTGTGGTGGGTGGTATGAAGTATCGTGGGTTCCTTCTGATGAGCTTGAGGGGCTTAGTACTTTTCGTGGGGATATTGGAGGGGTGGCCATGATGTATTCTTTAGGTGGTGGGATATTAATTGTTAGTGTTTGAGTTCTTCTCCTTACCTTGTTTGTTGTGTTGGAATTGACGCGGGGTCTTAGTCGTGGTTCAGTTCGGGTGGTTTAAAAAGAGATTAAGAGCATAGCAAATGTTGTTGTTAGAAGGAATAATGTTAAGTAAATTTTTACTAGTCCTCGTTGAGTGTTGCTGGTTAAAGCAATCAGAGGATTTATGTAATGAACGATAGCTTTAGGTCCAACCTTTTCAACTCAAGTTTGATCGAGAGTTTGATTAGTAATTGTTTGTCCGAGGATTAGTCCAAATTTAGGGGCGAGTCGGTGGACAATTGAAGGGAAGAAGCCGAGTATATTGGAAAAGTGGTGGAAAACTAGGTGGGGGGTGGGACGGTGTTGTTTAGTTGTTAGTGAAGCTAGTTCCAAAGCAAGAACAAGTCCTAAAACAGATACAATTAAGGCGGCTAGTTTTATTACGGGAGGTATAGTAACAACTGGGGTTTTAAATGGAACAATAGTTGAGGTGATTAAGAAGCCGGCAATGATGCTGCCTCATGCAAGTCGTTTAATGGGATTAATCACTGCGTGGTTGTTTTCGTTAATGGGGGATAAGGAATTAAACCGTGGGAAGCCCATAGATACAAAGAAGATTACTCGTAGGCTGTAGATGGCTGTGAAAGAAGTGGCAATAAGTGTGAGGATTAGGGCTCAGGCGTTCACCTGGGATGTGTTTAAAGCTTCAAGGATAGCGTCTTTAGAGAAGAAGCCTGCTAGGAAAGGAGTCCCTGTTAAAGCGAGGCTTCCAATTGTTAGGCAGGAAGACGTATAGGGGGTAAGAAATTGTATGCCTCCCATCTTGCGAATGTCTTGTTCGTCGTATAGACCATGATTTACTGAGCCAGAGCAAAGAAAAAGTATTGCTTTGAAGAAAGCATGTGTACAAATATGGAGAAAGGCTAAGTGTGGTTGATTTAACCCGATGGCAACTATTATTAGTCCCAGCTGGCTGGAGGTTGAGAAAGCAATGATTTTCTTGATGTCATTTTGTGTTAATGCACATGTGGCTGTAAATACGGTGGTGAGAGCTCCTAAGCATAAACAAATAGTAAGGGCGGTTTGGTTTTCTTGAAGTAAAGGACTTAGTCGAATTAATAAAAAGATTCCTGCAACCACTATTGTGCTTGAGTGAAGTAGGGCAGATACTGGCGTAGGACCCTCTATGGCTGAGGGTAGCCAGGGGTGAAGCCCAAATTGGGCAGACTTACCTGTGGCGGCTACAATTAAACCTAAGAGGGGGAAAGTAAGATCGAAGTTTTTGGAAATAGTAAAAATTTGTTGAATTTCTCAAGAGTTTAGGTTAGTGGCTATTCAAGCCATAAAAAAGATTAGGCCAATATCACCAACTCGATTGTATACTACGGCTTGAAGAGCCGCGGTATTAGCGTCCGTCCGTCCTCCTCATCAGCCGATGAGAAGGAAAGATATAATGCCTACCCCCTCTCAACCAATAAATAGTTGGAATATGTTGTTGGCTGTTACGAGGGTAAGTATAGCCATAAGAAAAATTAGTAGGTATTTGAAGAATTGGTTGATGTTTGGGTCTGAGTGTATATATCATGAAGCGAATTCTAAAATTGATCATGTAACGTATAAGGCTACAGTTGTAAAAATAATAGAGTATTGATCAAACTTAAAGCTTAAGTTAATTTCAAAACATGTTGTGTTTATTCAGGTCCATGATGAGATGATTGTTTCTGCTCCTTCATTAAAGAATATGAACAATGGAAATAGGCTGACAAAGAAAGATAGTTTGATTGCAGAAGTAATGTTTGGAACGGTTTGGTTAAGAGCTGAGTTTCCTTGTACTAGAGCTGTTATTAGGGTAAAAGATATAATTGTTAGGATAATGATCATACTGGAGTAAACAATGGAAGGGGTTTGTCACATTTTTACTCCTGCTTGGATTTGCACCAAGAGTTTTTGAATCCTAAGTCCAATGGATGAGCTGTTGTCCTACAGAAGCTGGTCGAGTGAGCTTTGGGGTTCAACCAAAGTTGCGGAGATTAGCAGTCTTCGTTGCTAGCGAGCCTCTCTCGGTGGATAAGGGGAGACTAACCCCTGTCTTTAGAATCACAATCTAATATTTTACTAAACTATATCTACATGTGGTCCAACCTCAGATCAGCTGGGGTTTAAGCACGAGTAGGATTAGAGGGATAAGGTGAAGGGCCATAATTAAATGTTCTCGAGTGTGGGAGGGGTCTAAGGCAATTAAATGTGTTGGAAGAGAGCCCCGTTGGGTTATAATGAACATATAGAGGGAGTAGCTCACAGTAATTAGGGTGCCAGAGCCAGTTAGGGCGAGGGTTCATCAGGATCACTTGAATAGGGAGGTGATAATTATTAGTTCTCCCATGAGGTTGGGCAGAGGGGGTAGGCCTAGGTTTGCAAGACTTGCAATGAATCATCATGTAGTTATTAGGGGGAGGGCTATTTGTAGGCCTCGTGCTAAAAGTAATGTACGATTATGAGTTCGTTCATAATTTGTATTAGCTAAACAAAATAAGGCAGAGGATGCTAGGCCATGGGCAATTATGAGAACTAAAGCACCAGATAAGCTTCATGGGGTTTGGATAAGAATAGCTGCTACAACTAGTCCTATGTGGCTTACGGAAGAGTAAGCGATTAGTGACTTTAGGTCTGTTTGTCGTAAACAAATGGACCCAGTTATAATTACACCCCACAAGGCAAAAATAATAAAAGGGTAGCTCAGGTCTTTGGTTAGTGATTCAAGTATATTAATTGTACGGATTATGCCATAGCCTCCAAGTTTTAGGAGGACGGCAGCAAGAATTATAGACCCAGCAATGGGGGCTTCTACGTGCGCTTTAGGGAGCCAAAGGTGAATACCGTAAAGAGGTATTTTTACAAGGAATGCAAGAAGACAGCTTGCTCACCATAGTTTATCCGCAAAGGTGAAAAGTTGAAAAGGGTCTGTGTATTGAATAGTTAGAAGGGAGAGGGTTCCCGTGCTATTTTGAAGGAGGAGGAGGGCTATAAGCAGGGGTAAAGAGCCTGCGAGAGTATAAAATAAAAAATATACCCCTGCGTTTAAACGTTCAGCTTGATTTCCTCATCGGGTAATAATTACGAGTGTCGGGATGAGGGTGGCTTCAAATATAACATAAAATATAATGATTTCGGTGGCACTGAAAGCTAAAATAAGAAAAATTTGAAGTGATGTTAGTAAAGTGATATAGGCTCGTTGGCGATTGTAGGGTTCATTTTTTGTATGGTTCTGGCTAGCAATAATTATTAGTGGCAACAATCAGCAGGTCAGTACAAGTAGTGGTGAGGACAACGGGTCAGTAGCTAAGTAGGAGTTTATACTAGTTCATCCTGTCTCATTTATGTTGTTAAATCAGGTTAAGCTAAGTACGGCGATGATGAGGCTATGAGCTAGTGTAGAGGGCCACAATCAATTAGGTTTAGCTAGTCATGTTGTTGGGACTATTATGAGAGTTGGAATTAAAATCTTTAGCATTGCAGGAGATTAAGGTTTTGGAGGTGATCTGTCCCGTGGGTTCGGGCAGTTGCAACTAACAGAGCAAGACCAGCACTTGCTTCGCAGGCTGAAAAGGCTAAGAGCAGTATAGGGGCTCCTGAGAAGTTTGTTGAGCTTAGCTGTAGGGTTCAGAGAGATAGGGCAATAAATAAAGATAGTATTATTCCTTCAAGACATAGAAGGGCAGACAGTAGGTGGGTTCGATGGAAGGCCAGGCCAGTTAAGCCCAATATGAAAGCTGAAGAGAAAGTAAAATGAACGGGGGACATTAGGCAGTTATGGATTTTAACCACAGGTTTTTGAGCCGAAATCAAAGGTTTTTCTTAAACTAACTCCCTACTCGGCCCATTCTAAGCCTCCTTGTATTCACTCGTAGATGAGTCCGAGAGTTAAGAGGGTAAGAATTGCGGTTGCTCAGAGGAAGGTTAGGAGAGGAGAGGTTAGTTGGTCTCCTCATGGGAGGGGTAGGAGAAGGGCGATTTCTAAATCAAATAGAAGGAAAAGGATAGCTACTAGAAAGAAGCGTAGGGAAAAAGGGAGACGGGCGGATCCTAAGGGGTCAAAGCCGCATTCGTAGGGGGATAGTTTTTCGTGGTCAGGGGTTATTTGAGGTAGCCAGAATGACACTATAGCTAAGATAACAGAAAGTGTGGTTGTGAGGGCAGCTATGGCTGTTAGTAGATTCATTATCTTTCCTTGGATTTTAACCAAGATCTGGTGATTGGAAGTCACTTATACTAAATTAGTACTAGAAAGATTAGGATCCTCATCAGTAGATAGAGATATACAAGAAGAGTCAAACAACGTCTACGAAGTGTCAGTATCAGGCGGCAGCTTCGAATCCGAAGTGGTGATTAGCTGTGAAGTGGTAACGAACTTGACGTAAAAGGCAGACAGTCAAAAATGAAGAGCCGATGATGACATGTAGTCCATGGAAACCTGTGGCAACAAAGAAGGAAGAGCCATACACTCCATCTGCGATTGTAAAGGGGGCTTCGTAGTATTCTATACCCTGAAGAAAGGTAAAGTAGAACCCTAGAAGGATGGTTAAGGCGAGGGATTGGATGGCTTGTTTCCGCTCTCCTTCCATAATGCTGTGATGGGCTCAAGTAACTGTCACACCTGATGCAAGAAGAACAGCGGTGTTTAGAAGGGGGACTTCAAAGGGGTCAAGAGTGGTAATGCCAGTCGGAGGTCAGCAGCCTCCAAGTTCTGGTGTGGGGGCAAGGCTTGAATGATAAAAAGCTCAAAAGAATCCTAGGAAGAAAAAGACTTCAGAGGTAATGAACAAGATTATTCCGTATCGAAGGCCTTTTTGGACGGGGGGTGTGTGGTGTCCTTGAAAGGTCCCTTCTCGGATAATGTCTCGTCATCATTGGAACATGGTTAATAGAAGAAGAACTAAACCCAAGCTTATTAAGGTTGTAGATTGAAAGTGAAACCAGGTTGCTAAGCCTGAAGTTATTAGTAAAGCGGCGATTGCGCCTGTTAGGGGTCAAGGGCTAGGGTCAACTATGTGGTAGGGGTGCGTTTGATGGGTCATTAAACGTTTTCTTGTAAATATAGGGTTAATAAAAGAACGAAAACGTAGGCTTGAATTATTGCTACAGCTACTTCAAGTAGGGTAAGAAGAAATAGAACTATAGTGACAGTAATAGCTACGGCTGGCATTATGGACAGAAGAACAAAGCTTGCTGTGGCGATCAGTTGAATTAACAGATGACCTGCTGTGAGATTGGCTGTAAGTCGGACACCTAAGGCTAAAGGGCGAATAAATAGGCTAATTGTTTCGATAATAATTAAGACCGGGATTAAGGGCGCAGGGGTCCCTTCTGGCAGGAGGTGGCCTAAAGCATGTGTGGGTTGATTTCGCATGCCAGTAATAACAGTTGCGAGTCACAGGGGTGTTGCAAGACCTAAATTAATTGAGAGTTGGGTGGTGGGGGTGAAGGTGTAAGGGAGAAGGCCGAGTATGTTTAGCGTAATTAGAAAAATTATTAAAGAAGTTAGTAAGGCTGCTCATTTATGTCCCTTTATATTTACAGGGAGAAGAAGCTGTTGTGTAAAACGATTAATGAATCAGCTTTGGAGATTAAGTAGACGATTATTTGTTCATCGAGTGGTAGGAGCGGGAAAAAGAATTCAGGGTAGGGCAATAGCAATGGCTGCTAATGGAATTCCTAAAAAAACGGGGCTCATAAATTGGTTAAAGAAGCTTAAGGTCATGGTCAAGTTCAGGGGTCAGTAAAATGTTTTTTAGTGCTTTGTATAGCGGGCTCATTAGAAAAAATATGTGCTATAACTTTAGGAGGAATAATTACTAAAAAAATTATTCAAGAGAAGATGAGTATGATAAATCAGGGTGAGGGGTTTAGTTGGGGCATATCACTAAGGGTGGTTGGGAGTCACCAGTCTTTAGCTTAAAAGGCTAACGCTAGACCCTGTTTAGCTTCTTAGCGAGGCGTCTTGAAGCATGTGAGAGGATCAGTTTTCGAAGTGGGTCATAGGAACTGCTTCAACTACGATGGGTATAAAGCTATGGTTGGCTCCACAGATTTCGGAACATTGACCGTAAAAAATCCCAGGTCGTGACGCAATAAAGGCTGTTTGGTTTAAGCGCCCTGGGACGGCATCTATCTTGATACCAAGAGAAGGGACTGCTCATGAATGAAGGACATCATCAGCAGAAACTAAAACGCGGATAGGAGATTCTGCAGGAATAACTATGCGGTGGTCTGTTTCTATAAGGCGAAATTGTCCTGGGGCTAATTCTTGTGTGGGGACTATATATGCATCAAATCCAAGATCTTCATAGTCTGTACATTCGTAGCTTCAGTATCATTGGTGGCCCACAGCTTTAATGGTAAGAAGTGGATTATTAATTTCATCTATTAGGTAAAGAATCCGAAGGGAAGGAAGGGCAATTAATACTAGAATAATTGCCGGGAGGATGGTTCAGATAATCTCGATTTCTTGAGAATCTAAGATGTATTTGTTGGTTAGTTTGGTTGAGATTATAGCCATAATGATATAAAGGACCAAAGTGCTAATTAAGAATACAATCATTAAGGTGTGGTCGTGGAAGTGGAGAAGTTCTTCTATAACAGGTGAAGCTGCGTCCTGAAACCCTAATTGTGAGGGATTGGCCATAGGTATAAGTTCAAGGCACGCGGGGGTTTAACCCACGATTCCATCTTGACAAGGTGGTGTAATATTTTTTACTAGTGTCTTATGAAGAAAGTGACAGAGCGGTTATGTGGCTGGCTTGAAACCAGCACATGGGGGTTCAACTCCTCCCTTTCTCGTTAGTTTGATTGAACTTGAACAAATGCAGGTTCTTCAAAGGTGTGGTAAGGTGGAGGGCAGCCGTGAAGTCATTCAACATTCGTTGTTGTTAGTTCTACTGCTAAAACTTCACGTTTAGCAGCGAATGCTTCTCAGATAATAAACAAAAATATAATTACTGCAATTAATGATACTAGGGATCCAATCGAAGATACTGTATTTCAGAGGGCATATGCATCTGGATAGTCAGAGTATCGTCGGGGTATGCCGGCTAGACCTAAGAAATGTTGAGGGAAGAAAGTTAGGTTTACGCCTGCAAACATAATACCGAAGTGGATTTTTGTTCACGTGCTGTGAAGGGTGTACCCTGAAAATAAGGGAAACCAGTGAACAAACCCTGCAATAATAGCAAACACGGCTCCTATGGATAAGACGTAGTGGAAGTGGGCAACAACATAGTAGGTATCGTGTAGAACGATATCTAAGGAAGAGTTGGCAAGAACGATGCCTGTTAATCCTCCAACAGTAAAAAGGAAGATGAAGCCTAGTGCTCAGAGAAGAGGGGTTTCCCATTTAATTGAACCTCCATGAAGGGTTGCTAGTCAGCTAAAGACTTTAACGCCTGTTGGGATGGCAATGATTATAGTGGCGGAGGTAAAATAGGCTCGGGTATCTACGTCTATTCCCACGGTAAACATGTGATGGGCCCATACGATAAACCCTAGAAGACCAATGGCTATCATTGCTCATACCATACCCATGTAACCAAAAGGTTCCTTTTTTCCAGAATAATATGCAACAATGTGGGAGATTATTCCAAAGCCTGGTAGGATTAGGATATAAACTTCAGGGTGACCAAAGAATCAGAATAGGTGTTGATAGAGGATGGGGTCTCCACCTCCTGCTGGGTCAAAGAATGTGGTGTTTAAATTCCGGTCTGTTAGGAGCATAGTAATGCCAGCTGCAAGGACGGGGAGGGAAAGGAGGAGTAGAACTGCAGTAATGAGAACGGATCATACGAATAAAGGTGTTTGGTACTGTGAAATGGCGGGAGGTTTTATGTTGATGATTGTGGTAATGAAGTTAATGGCTCCAAGGATTGAAGAGACACCTGCTAGGTGAAGAGAAAAGATGGTTAAATCAACTGAAGCTCCCGCATGCGCTAAGTTTCCAGATAGGGGAGGATAAACTGTTCACCCCGTGCCTGCTCCGGCCTCGACCCCTGAGGAAGCTAGGAGTAGTAAGAAAGAAGGAGGGAGAAGCCAAAAGCTTATGTTGTTTATTCGCGGGAATGCTATGTCGGGTGCCCCAATTATCAATGGAACTAATCAGTTGCCGAAGCCTCCGATCATAATTGGCATAACTATAAAGAAGATTATAACGAAAGCATGGGCTGTTACGATTACATTATAAATCTGGTCATCGCCCAGAAGAGCCCCGGGTTGGCTAAGTTCAGCCCGAATCAGAAGGCTTAAAGCCGTTCCGACCATACCGGCTCAGGCACCAAATACTAGATAAAGGGTGCCAATATCTTTGTGATTTGTTGAGAAGAATCATCGTGTGATGGCCACAGGTAGGATGGCTGAGTTTTAAGCGGTGGATTGTAGCTCCATGCACAGAGGTTTGACTCCTCTTCTTATCAGGCCCTAGGGTGTAACACATTAGATTGCAAATCTTAAGAAGCAGACTTACTCCCTGCTGGGGCTTTCCCCGCCTTTTTCGCCTGACAAGGCGGGGAAAGTAGCTGGATGCTCGCTGGTTTAAGCGCTTAGCTGTTAACTAAGAATTTGTAGGATCGAGGCCTGCCTAGCTAGAGAGGCTTTAGCTTAATTAAAGTGTCTGCTTTGCATGCAGAAGATGTGAGTTAGTATCTTGCAAGTCTTATCAGGGTCTGGGAGGGTTTAACTCCCACTTAGGGCTTTGAAGGCTCTTGGTCTAGTTAACCTAAGTCCCTAAATAGTTAGTAATGCAATTGTGGTTGGGGCTATAGGTAGAAGTAAAAGTGTTGTTGTGGTTGAAATTGCTAGAGGTAAAGTAGTTTGAGTAGAAGGTAGACGCCAAGTAGATGTGGCGGTTGTGTTATTTGGTGACATAGTGAGGGTTATTGCGTAAGATAACCGTAGGTAAAAATAAAGGCTTAAAAGGGCTGCAAATGCAGCTGTTGTTGCGATTGTTATAAGTTCTTGCTTAGTTAACTCTTGCAAAATTAGTCATTTAGGCATAAAACCCAATAGTGGAGGGAGGCCCCCTAAGGAAAGAAGAACAAAGGGGGTTAAAGAAGTGAGGGCGGGTGCTTTAGCTCAAGAGGTGGCTAGTGAATTAATAGTGGTTGAGTTGTTTAATTTAAATACTAGGAAAGCAGGGAAAGTTATAACAAGATACGAAATTAGGGTGAGAAGACTAAGGGAGGGAGAGAAACTAATAATTAGTGTTATTCAGCCGAGGTGGGCGACTGAAGAGTAAGCTAGGATTTTCCGGAGTTGTGTTTGGTTTAGTCCCCCCCAACCCCCAATAAGAGTGGAAGTTAAGCCTAGTACTACTATTAAGGTAGAGCTTTTTGGATGGAGGCTCAATAGTAGGGTGAATGGGGCTAGTTTTTGTCAGGTGGACACAATTAGTCCAGTAGATAAATCAAGTCCTTGTAGAACTTCGGGTATCCAAGAGTGTAGTGGGGCTAGTCCTATCTTAAGGGCTAGGGCTAGAGTTACTAGGGTAAGTGGGAGGGGGTGAGTTATTTGTTGAATGTCTCATTGTCCTGTTATTCAAGCATTAGTTGTGCTAGCAAAAAGGAGTATGGCGGCGCCCGTAGCTTGTGTAAGAAAATATTTAGTAGTAGCTTCAACTGCCCGGGGGTGGTGGTGTTGAGCTATAAGAGGAATAATAGCTAGAGTATTTATTTCTAGGCCTATTCATGCAAGAAGTCAGTGGGAACTTGCGAAAGTAATGGTGGTGCCCAGACCTAAACCGAATAAAAGGGTGGTTAAAACAATGGGGTTCATTAGTACAGGAGGGAATTTAACCAACATGTTTGGGGCATGGGCCCAAAAGCTTAATTAGCTGACTCTACTAGGAAGTGGTGTAGTGGAAGCACTAAGAGTTTTGATCTCTTAAGGTAGGGTTCAAACCCCTTCTTTCTAAGGAGCTGGGGGGATTTTAACCCTCATGGTTCACTCTATCAAAGTGGCCCTTTAGTTCAGGCACAGCCCCGTTCTATACTTGTGGTGGAAGACCGGCAAAAGTGACAGGGAGAGACAAGTGTCAAATCACTAAAGCAAGGGTAAGTGGGAGAAAGTTTTTTCAAATAAGGTGTATGAGTTGGTCGTATCGAAATCGAGGATAAGAGGCCCGCACTCAAAGAAATATTATGGATAATAATGCCGCTTTGGTTATAAGGTTAATAGAGGTCAGTTCCGGAAAAGATGGAATGTGGTAGGCGCCTAAAAAAAGTGTTGCTGACAAAGTATTTATAAGGAGAATATTGGCATATTCTGCAAGGAAGAATAGGGCGAAGGGGCCTCCGGCATATTCTACGTTGAACCCAGAGACTAGTTCTGACTCTCCTTCAGCTAGGTCAAAGGGAGCACGGTTGGTCTCAGCTAGTGTGGAGATGTATCATATAGCTGCTAGAGGTCAAGCAGGAATAATCAATCATACGCTTTCTTGAACAATGTTGAAAGTTTGTAGGGTAAAGCCTCCTGTAAAAATAATGATACTTAGTAAAATGAGGCCTAGGCTTACTTCATAAGAAATAGTTTGGGCTACGGCGCGGAGGGCTCCGATTAAAGCGTATTTGGAGTTGGAAGCCCAACCTGAGCCTAAAATAGAATATACTGCTAGGCTTGAGAGAGCAAGAATAAATAAGACCCCTAGGTTGAGATCAATGATGGGATAGGGGGTTGGCATTGGTGTTCAGAGGGTTAGAGCAAGAGTTAAAGCTAAAATAGGGGTTATTAAAAATATTAAGGGGGAAGCTGTGGAGGGTCGGATGGGTTCTTTGATAAATAGTTTTAGGCCGTCAGCGATGGGCTGAAGAAGCCCGTAAGGTCCAACAATATTAGGGCCTTTACGAAGTTGTATGTAGCCGAGTACTTTTCGTTCAAGGAGTGTTAAGAAGGCAACGGCTAACAATACTGGAACAATTAGTGTTAGTGGATTAATGATATGGGTTATAATGAAAGGAATCATAGTTAAGGAGAGGATTTGAACCTCTGTATAAAGGGCTTAGACCTTCTGCATTTACCGGGCTCTGCCACCCCAACATGCCGTAATCTTCGGCACAGGGGTGTGCCCTTTTGCCTATTTTAGTTAAATTCATTAGGTAAGGGGGAGGCGTACCATAGGTATTGGCCTCCTCTTCTCGGTCCTTTCGTACTAGAGAAGAGCACTTCATAGATAGAAACTGACCTGGATTACTCCGGTCTGAACTCAGATCACGTAGGACTTTAATCGTTGAACAAACGAACCCTTAATAGCGGCTGCACCATTAGGATGTCCTGATCCAACATCGAGGTCGTAAACCCTCTTGTCGATATGGACTCTAAAAGAGGATTGCGCTGTTATCCCTAGGGTAACTAGGTCCGTTGATCGGCACTGCCGGATCTTTTTGGTCAGAAATTCTGTTCATTAGAGTTGTCACTCTTAGTTTTAGGAGGAGGTGCTCCCACTCCACGTGGGGGTTATTTATTTCCCCGCGGTCGCCCCAACCAAAGACATTAAGGTGGGTTCCATTTGGTTCTCCCCTTTTTCTTGGGGTTATTGACATGGGCCATTTTAGTGTCTAAAGCTCCATAGGGTCTTCTCGTCTTATGTTTTTATCCCCGCTTCTGCACGGGGAAATCAATTTCATTGACTGGAAAAAGGAGACAGTTAAGCCCTCGTTATGCCATTCATACAGGTCTCCATTTAAAAGACAAGTGATTGCGCTACCTTCGCACGGTCAAAATACCGCGGCCGTTAAACTTATAGTCACAGGGCAGGCGGGACCTCTTATTTCTTGATTACAAGAGGCGATGTTTTTGGTAAACAGGCGAGGCTTCATGTGTTTGCCGAGTTCCTTCTTTTTCTTTTAGTCTTTCCCGGGAGCACACCTGTATAGGATTAACGGTTAAAATTGGATGGTTTTCTAGTTATTTAGTTTATTATCCAGGCCCCTCTTTGGTGGGGGACGTTAATGTTCGGTGGATTGTCCGTTCTGATGTACACGCGTGCAGGGAGGGAGGCTTTAGTTTCCCTTATTACTCATATTAGCATAATCGTTCCCATGAAAGCATGGGATGGTCCAGTATATGGGGGGGGATAAGATTAGGTGATCAGTATAATAGGATTAATTGGTACTTGAGCTTTGACGCTTTCTTATAGGGTGGCTGCTTTCAAGCCCACTATGGTACTTTCCTTTAGGTAATATGATCTATACCCTCCTGCTAAAGTTGTGTCTTGGGTCGAAGAGGCTGTACCCTCTTCGACTAACTTTCACAGTTTCTTAATTAATCAATAGGTGTTAATCTAATGTGAAAAGAGAAGCTGGGAAGCTGAACTTCTATTCATTTCTTGGACAACCAGCTATAACTAAGTTCGGTAGGTCTGTCACCTCTACTCAAAGCTCTCCCCACTCTTTTGCAACAGAGACGGGTGCGCCCTATTAATAGGCTGTCTTGGAGTAGCTCACTTAGTTTCGGGGCTTTAAACTATAGTGCTCTTTGCTTAAAGTACACTTGCTAAATCATGATGCAAAAGGTACGAGGCTTAATCTCTGCTTTTCTTAACTTTCTGATTTGTTTCATTTCTCTTTCAGCGTTCCCTTGCGGTACTTTCTCTATTGCGCCTATTTCTTTTTCTATCGCCTATACTAGAGGGGAAAAATGGTTTGTTTAACTAAAAATTAGTGTCTTTTGGGGTATTAAGATTGGTTTATTGAAGTTGTTTGGGTGGGCTAGCTGTTAGGCATCAGGGCGATCCGACTTGCACGGATGACTTCTCAGTGTAAGGGAGATGCTTTGCTATCTTAGCTACGCTCTGCTTTTCCAAGTGCACCTTCTGGTACACTTACTATGTTACGACTTGCCTCCCCTTTTCAATTAGTTAGGTTTAGTTACTTATGTTTATTAGGCTTGGGGAGAGTGACGGGCGATGTGTGCGTGCTTCAGGGCCGATTTCAGTAGAACTCTCTATTTTCCACTTACTGCTAAATCCTCCTTCAGATACGTGTTTCAGGGTATCATTCGTGTTCGCTATTGTAGCGAATGTAGCCCATTTCTTCCCTCTTCATACGCTACACCTCGACCTGACGTTTGGGGTTTTACCAGTTTAGTTTACTACTAGTCCTTCACAGGGTAAGCTGACGACGGTGGTATATAGGCGGAATAAACAAGCAGAGGTGAGGTTAAACGGGGGTTATCGGTTCTAGAACAGGCTCCTCTAGGTGGATCTAAAGCACCGCCAAGTCCTTTGGGTTTTAAGCTGATGCTTGTAGTCCCCTGGCGGATAGAGGTTGTATTGCTCTATCAATGTTTATGGCTAGGCATAGTGGGGTATCTAATCCCAGTTTGTATCTTAGCTTTCGTGGGTTCAGGTTACATAAAGTCACTTTCGTGGTTGAACTTCTTACCTCCGGATGCGTATAACAGCCTTGGGGGCGTTCGGCTTTAGTTTTCATTTTAACTTAACCACTCTTTACGCCGGTGTTTATCAACTTGGGTCTCTCGTATAACCGCGGTGGCTGGCACGAGTTTTACCGGCCCTCTTAGCTTTGACTAAGTCAAGTTTTCACTCATAGCTTAATGTTTATCACTGCTGAATTCCCTTGGGGGTGTGGCTAAGCAAGGTGTCGTGGGCTTAAAATGTGCCTGATACCAGTTCCTTGTTCCCGGACGGGGAACTGTGGGGCATTCTCACAGGGGTGCGGATACTTGCATGTGTAAGTGTAGCTAAAGTTGATATTAAAGTCAGGACCAAGCCTTTGTGCTCGTGAGGCTTACTAGGGCCTATTTTAACATCTTCAGTGTCATGCTTTACTTAAGCTACATTAGC